AGATCCGCTACAGAACGAATACGTTTATTTTTTAAATGATTCATGTCGTCAAGTGTACCCATTCCAAATTTCATTCCAATCAAATGATCCGCAGCAGCTAATATATCTCGCGGTAGCAAAAATGTATTGTTATGAGGTATATCAAGGTTTAGTCTCTGATTTATATTTAGTCGACCAATCCTTCCTAATTCACATCTTTGTTGAAAGAATTTCTTTTGTAATTCCTTACATAAGGATTCAGAAAATACCGGATCTCCGCCTACACAAGTAAATTGTTGATAAAACTCCAAAATGGCATTTTCCTTTGACCCAATTTTCCTTTTCTCCTTATCATTCAGGAAAGACAAGAAAATTTCAGGGTAACACACATTTTCTATAATTTCTTTTAGATTCGAACCCATAGCTGATGATAGAACTAGAATAGATATTTTCTGTTTCCTACTCACACGAGCCCATATCCTTGCTTTTCTATCAATCTCTAATTCTACTCTTCCGCCCCAATCGGATATTATAGTACCGGTATATACCGAAATTCCGTTATGGTCCAATTCTGATCGGTAATAGATACCTGGGCTTTGCAATATTTGATTAATTACAATTCTGTATATTCCATTTACTATAGAAGTTCCCGAGGAATTCATTAGAGGAATATTTCCAATAAAAATTGTTTGTTCTTGCATATCCCTAATGTTTTTCCAAATTAATCCTGCGGATACATATAATTCAGAAGAATATGTGAGTGATTCATATATAGCATCTCTTTCTTTTATTAAGGGTTCTACTAATTGATAAGTTTCGACAAATAATTGAAATTCAATTTCTTGATCTGTATCTTCAATTTTTGGAAATTTATTAAGTTCTTCTGTTAAGCCCTCATCAATAAACCTACAAAATCCTTTAAATTGTATCTGATTAAATCCCGGTATTGTAGACATTCCCTCATTTCCATCCCCAAGCATTTTGAATTTCTCCATTTAGTGAAAAAAAATTCCATTATTGGATCGTTCTTTAAATTCAATTATATAAATCGTCCGGCAATGATGAAATTTCTATTCTGTTTACAGAATCACATAAAATTTTATTTAACTCCATATTATGAATATGGTATGGAATGTATGAAATGCGCATAAACAGAGAAATAAAGAGAATTTTATACTCAAATTGGAATTTGTAACAGATACAACTGGGAAATAGTTGCGAAATTCCACTTAACTTTAACTTAGACTTATGAAATTTTGTTTTGTATAACAAAACAAAAAGTGATTCAATTTCTACCACATTCAATTTTCTCCCACTATTATGATATTACATATTCCAATACAATTAAATATCAGTAAAATAAATAAAATAAATATTAAAGTATTCGGGATTTGATCTCTTCGATGAGATAAAGAAGCCCAATAATCCGAAACAATATTCAAGTTGATTATTTTAGTTTTAGTACTTAGCTTATTTTCGTGTATTTCATTTTTTAGTTAAAGAAAAAATGATTCGCACAGAAGAGTTTTTTATCTATTTTTTTTTATTTTATAATAGAATTCGTATAATATGTTGAAGTACAGAAGAAGGCTTTATTAAAGATATGTGGATATAATGATCTATATATACGATATATATCTCTCTTTTTATTGCAGTTTTATTGTGGACAGCACATGTCGTGCTCTAGAAAAATTTCCAATAGGAATCATAGACAGATAAGATATCCGATTAGATTAGCTATTCGTGTAAAAATAACTTTTCTGGGGTTTACATATACTTATAATTGTTGTTATAATTGAAATTGAGAAGTATTTTTTTAAGGAAAAATTGAGATTCAAATTCAAATCTAAGAATCGTTCATGAATTCACAGTCAATAGTCAATAGTTAATGGTTCAAATTTGTCCGGAATTATGGACTGAAAATTCTAATTTCGTTTTTCCTTTCAATAGTCAATAGAAAGAAGATAATGTGTGTTTCGCCATACTATAACAAAATGAAGCGAAGGGCTGGATACAATCCAAAAAAGGAAGGTATTCTTTTTTTGTTATTTTAGGAAGGGGATTAAGATTCAAAAAAATGGGATTCAAGATGCAAGTAAAAAAGGGGTTTACTACAAAAAAATAAGGGGGGTATTTTAGTCTATTTTCGATCGCCTTGGCGGCATGGCCGAGTGGTAAGGCGGGGGACTGCAAATCCTTTTTCCCCAGTTCAAATCCGGGTGTCGCCTGATCAAAAAAAGGCGCTAAATATCTTATTCCGTTTTACTTTTACTGATATAACTTGTTCAATTTAGAGAAGTATGCATAGGAAAAGGACTCTTGATACTTTACTTGCTTGATTCTATAGGTTTCTATTTTTGATTTAATGAAGAGCAATAAGACTAGTTTTTATTATTCTTCTTCTTGCATCTTAGTAAGACTTCCAAAAGCGTTGCTGCAGAGTTTCCTTGTGCTTAATCTTTCCCCGTTCCACAAACAATCATCCAAGAACTTCTTACACTTACCTACTTTGGATTTTTTTTATTGTTTCATCTTCATTAAAGGTATTGGACAAAATACTTTTTTTGACTCTACGCTAGCGATTCTACTATTATTAGTGAACAATAATGGAAAAATTTCGTCATATTCATATAGATAAGGGACATAATTCACATGGATATAGTAAGTCTCGCTTGGGCTGCTTTAATGGTAGTCTTTACATTTTCCCTTTCACTCGTAGTATGGGGAAGAAGTGGACTATAGGGGTACTACTAATTGAGTTGAGAAATGGAATTATATTAATTGATCGTTCTCGAAAAACTTTTCAATTAAATTGAATTTATTTAAAGAGTTGAATTCAAAATATCTTAATTTCAAAATTATATTAGATTCGAGTGGAGTAATTTATTCTAGAAATAATAAAAAAATATCTGAATAATACCCTTAGTAATTATAATCAAACAGATATTTTAATGATTTCCACGTTCATATTTTGAAAGTAAAAGGAATACCAATTTCCTATCATTTGTTCCAACCGAATTCTTCTTAAATTTTCTATTTCATTTCAATAAACCGACTCTTACTAGAGTTCTATATGGACAATGAAAACAGCACAACCCTTTTTACTTTTTATTTGTTTCTGTTCAAAGTCAAAGAGAAAAGAGAGTAATTCTTTAATATTAGTTATTAAAAGTTATTTTTTTTGATGGGAAATAAGATAGAGATATTGGTTCTTCAACGGTATACTAAGATATTTTCTTGAAGAAATCACATACTGCGCACTTAAGGCTTAGTTTAGTATTTGTTTGATTATTTGAGAAATACAATTCATATCATATTATATTTTTTCTACTTTATTAACTTGACTCGGTTGATATCATGATTCCAAGATTAAAAATCGGCGGGGTTTACTAATCTGTTTAGTCAACATATAAAAATCAAAAAAGTTTTTATAAAACTCCTTTCCTTAGATAATCTATCAATTGCTCAATCAATTACTTCTTTGGAATGCTAAAAAATGGGTTTTCCTTTATTAATATAGTTATACTCAAACTATTCTTTTTTTATAGATATATTAAATTATATCTATATTAAATAATTTCGGGATTCATATTCATATTGAAAATAATCTGAAATCTAGGGATAGGAATTAGAATCGTAAGAGTCAGAGGCGCCTTTCAACTATTTCAGATTAATTGGAATTAACACAAATCAACGAAAAAATTGAGACTTTATTTATATGTCATTTATATGACATATAGATAATGGATATCCAGATATATACATATGAAGATGAGATCCGGTAGTATGGTAGAAAGAAATCTAGATTTCTTTCTACCATACTACCGGATCTCATAGAATACTGCTGATTTTAGTCCGCTTCTTTCCTTTCACAAAATAGGAATCCTTATTTTTGTTTAATTATTGATATTAATTCAGAACTAAGAAGTCAAGGGGGGTCATTCAAATTAATTAGTTTGACTAATAGTTTTTACGTATATTATAAGTAAAAAAGCAGTAGGAACTAGAATAAACAGTGCAGTAGCAATAAATGCGAGAATATTTACTTCCATAATTTCATCCTTTCATTTTTCTAGACTTCACACAATAACTCGGGATTTAATCCCATAGAGATGATAAATCTTTCGTCTCTAAATTCAATGGGATGAATTTCATCTCGATGATATCGAATCGGATCAATATCATGAATAACAATATCTTAGTTATCAAATCGCTTCGTTGTCGAGAATTAAATAGTATAACATAGAAAGATCTTTTATCCATATCGAATCAAAAAAGGATTCCTGATCCACCAATGAAATCGAGAATTTCTTTACTTGATTATTTTATTTTGATTTATTATTCTTTTACATTTTTTCTTTTGTATAATGGCTTCCTTATACAATCAGTATTATCTAACTGCCCTTAACTTACATTGGTTACAAACAAACCCAAACAAACAATAGAAGCAAAAAGGGGAAGGAGAGTTAAGTTCTAAACTCCTTTTTGTTAATAATCTAATCTTATTGAAAAACAAAAAGGTTTGATAAAGACAAGTTAGAGTATAAAAAAAGATCGAATATACTACCGAATTCACTTCTTTTATTTTAGAGTTTGTTTTTTCTTCGGCAGAAATCCTTAAACCTAAAAAAGATTATTCATTTCCCCCTCTAAGGGGGGTCCTTTTTTATCTTTATTTTATAAAGATCCTTTTTCTTGGATTAGTAAATTAGTAATGGGATGCATATAATATATAAAAACTTCAGTGTAAATTTTGAATGAGATAAATTGTTTCAAATTAAAATTAGTAATTAAGGTTACACAAAATCGGATCCAAAAAAGAAGATACTTTTTCTAATTAAAAAGATTTCATCAAAAAAATGGAATTCATTTTGTATCGTACAAATAAAAATTACATTTGGACATATGTTACCGAGAAAGCTATGGCACTCGATTCAATTTTGGACTGGGATCGGGAGTAATCAAAAAAGCTAAACTCGGTGGGGTATCTCTTGAAATCCGGAATATGACATTCCTAATAATTGTACTAATCTACATAGGTCTTTATCCATCAGTACTAGGTGAAGAAATGGAAATTTTTATATTTGCTTTGATGAAAACGAAAATAAATCGAATAAATATAATAAATAGAAGACCTCCTTTGGGAATGAAATTCTTCTATATTATCCTCCTTTTCCAGAAAATGGAGAGATTAATTGACAGTTTTATTGGATTTTTTTTATTGGATTGGATTTGTTTGTATCCATCGGGATTGACGGGGCTCGAACCCGCAGCTTCCGCCTTGACAGGGCGGTGCTCTTACCAATTGAACTACAATCCCAGAGAAATGAAATAAAGTTACAATCTACATATTTTTATGATTTATGGTTTCATTCAAACCCTTTCTATTGACTATTTTGATTTTAGATTGGAATCGCCGCGTTGTACCATAGACGCGAGTGGTATATTGATATCCACATGGATATATACTAAGGGCACAAATTACTAGTCATCTTTTTCTTATTTCAAATCAAAAGAAAATTCATTATCAATGAATTCTCTTTCAACGAAAAAGGGTATTTTTTCCATTACTCTTTGAATCTTAAATTTTCTAGTTCCAGAGAAATATCAGAATTTTTACTTTTTTTTCGTATCAGGCATTTAGAAAGAGCAGAGCCCAGGAGTTATATCATTTCATGGCGGATCTGTGAATTATTGGGCCGAGCTGGATTTGAACCAGCGTAGACATATTGCCAACGAATTTACAGTCCGTCCCCATTAACCGCTCGGGCATCGACCCAGGAAGAATAAATTCTAGATTTATAGATATAGATTTAGTAAGAATCCCCGATCAACTTCCTTTCGTAATACCCTACCCCCAGGGGAAGTCGAATCCCCGTTACCTCCTTGAAAGAGAGATGTCCTGAACCGCTAGACGATGGGGGCACGTTTACCTGACCATCAGCATACTATGCTCATAATATCAATAGTTTTTGGAAATTGTCAATATAACTAAATGGTAGGACTCGATTCGAAAGATTTTTCCGTCTTTTATATGATTCCATAGAATTTTTTGATTTGTGATTTAGATTCATGAATCATTCATTCTAATTGCCATTATTCATTTTAATTAGAATATAAAGATAAAAGAAAAAAATGAAATAGAAATTAAGAATAAAAATAATATGAAAGATTCTTTCAGGGAATTAATTAGTCCGCCGAAACAGGGGGCTTAATCCCATTTCTTCGCTTTGATTCATTGATTCATCACTCTGTTCCGTTGTTTGTTAAGATAGATAGGCATATCTATATCTGACTCTAAACCGGTAAATTAAGAAATGAAAAATCCACAAATCTGAGAAATGAGAAGATGGATAAGTATCAACAAGTTATCAATTTTTTAATAATTTGGTCGGGAAATAGTTTCATCAGTGATTCGATGAAATATCATAGATTCGTATTGAATTCTTAGTTACATGTATCAATCAAATTAATTTGGTTATGATCGCGGTCAGGTCAATTCAAAGCAAAGGGGTTCGGTTTTGAAACAATTCATTGCATTGATCAAATTCAATATCAATAAACCCTTTTTACCCATTTTTACTATATTCACTAGTTTAGTCTAAATCCACTCACTAGGTAGATCAAATTTCTCGTTTATGAATCAATTATTATACTATAGGTTTGTTTACTTCATTTATTTACTTTATATACTTTAATTATATAGTTAAATATACTTAATTATAATTTATATTCTTTCTATATATTATATATATATATTATCATATATATTTTATCATATATATTATCTTTTAATATATTTTATATATATATTTTTAATATATTTATATTATAATTATATATTTTTTATGTATATTGACTTTATGATTTGGAGTCTATTTCCATAGATATATCTTACCTGTATGCTGGCTCATTCAGGAATTGAATCAAATGAGCCCCTTTAACTCAGTGGTAGAGTAACGCCATGGTAAGGCGTAAGTCATCGGTTCAAATCCGATAAGGGGCTTCTTTCTTGCTTTGACCTTTTTTTCATAAAACTCCAGCGACAGTATTCTTACTTTGAAGGGAGAATTGGGATATTGTTGATATTTGTAATAAACAAAGTAAGAAACTCTACTCTAAATAATAAATTTTAAAATTCAAGCAATTAGAAATTCTAAATAACTTAGAATTAGAATAAAATTAAGTTAATATTCTAATGATTTAATTTATTATATTTATTATATATTATACTTTATATTATACTAAATTCTATTTATTATATTTATACTAAATAATGATAAGTTGGTTCTTAAATTGCCAAATTTTCCTATTTGATATTAGTCCAACCAAATCAATTGTAAAGATTAGATTCTAAATTAACAAAAGAAAAAGTAAGTGGACCTAACCCATTGAATCATAACTTTATCTACTATTCTGATATTAAAATTCTGATATTAAAATTGGATATAGATGAAATTGGAACAGTGAATCAACCCACCCTTTATCATTCATTATTCATATTTCTTTCGGCTTCGAAAA